CCAATCAGAAACGATTCTATCATTTCTGTATCTGCAATTCAATATAGATGGAGATATACCACGTATATATGTCTCTCTTCTGCTCGTTTTTCCCATGCAATTTGGAATACTTGAACGGTCGATTCTTTTTTTCGTCTGAGATTCCATCTTTACGAATCAAAGCGCAATAATTATTTAATTATTTAAAACATTTTTAGAAATAAAATATAGAAGTGTAATAAAAAGACTTTAAAATATCATTTGAAAGCAAAAACGAAAATAATTTAATCTAAAAATAGATCGAATCTAATATTTTTTAATATTAAATTAAATGCTATCCTATAGAATTGTACTATTGTACTATATAATTGTGATGTGAGAAAAAAACTAAAATTATAGATCGATAGATTAATCGTTATATTCTATGGTCTATGATAAGTATGAGTATTGAATATTTCCTTTCAATTCTATATTATATTTTTTCGATAGTCATATTCATTATCATTATGACTAGCTAATAGGAATCGCCAAGAATGCAAATATATTAATTATTAGCTAACAATAATTTATTGAATCCCTATCCCTATGCAGGTATAATTTATCTTATGTGAGCCTGTTTAGCTCAGAGGTTAGAGCATCGCATTTGTAATGCGATGGTCATCGGTTCGATTCCGATAGCCGGCTTTTCTCTATTTATTTTATTCGAGTTTTTACATGATTGAGAATGCCCTTTTGAAATACGAAATCAAATAATATTTAAAAATATATTTTTTATCTTATAGGAACTTACAACTATGCCATGAAAAGAATCCCTTTTATATATTTTTTATCTATATAGAATCTTTATATAGAATATATATAGAATATATAAAATATATATATAGAATAGAAAGGTATGGATATTTATTCATCTAATTATTCTTTAGAGTACAAGTACACTACTTCCGTAAACTTCGCTTCATTTATCATTTAGTTCAGTTTTAGTTTAGGTTTATTCTGTAAAATGAAATTTCATCAATAAGAATTCAATATAAATAAGAATAAGGAGTCTTTATGTCGCGTTACCGGGGACCTCGTTTCAAAAAAATACGCCGCCTGGGAGCTTTACCGGGACTAACTAATAAAAGGCCTAGAGCCGGAAGTGATCTTAGAAACCAATCACGTTCCAGTAAAAAATCTCAATATCGTATTCGTCTAGAAGAAAAACAAAAATTGCGTTTTCATTATGGTCTTACAGAACGACAATTACTGAAATACGTTCGTATCGCCGGCAAAGCCAAGGGGTCAACAGGTCAGGTTTTACTCCAATTACTTGAAATGCGCTTGGATAACATCCTTTTTCGATTGGGTATGGCTCCGACTATTCCTGGAGCCCGTCAATTGGTTAACCATAGACATATTTTAGTCAATGATCGTATAGTAGATATACCAAGTTATCGCTGCAAACCCCGAGATATTATTACGGCGAGGGATGAACAAAACTCTAGAGCTCTGATTCAAAATTCTTTCGATTCATCCTCTCAGGACGAAATGCCAAAACATTTGACTCTTCAACCATTCCAATATAAAGGATTAGTCAATCAAATAATAGATAGTAGATGGGTCGGTTTGAAAATAAATGAATTGCTAGTCGTAGAATATTATTCGCGCCAGACCTAAATCTAACGAAAAGAAAATAAAAAATCACAAGGGTTCGGACAATTTTGATCCCCTTCGTCGAAGTAAATTAACCTAAGGTTAAGATAAATAAGAGTTTGATCCGGATTTTTCTCCGATTTAGGTATCATAGAACGGGAGGGAGGTTTTCATTCCTTGTCTACTCTTTTCCTTTCAGTTTTTTCCGTGACACAGTAATTAGGAATAAAATATATATCAAAGAAAGGTCTAACTGTTTTGTGTTGGAATATAATTTTATATAGTGCTATTTTACTCTTTTGATTAGTAAGATCAGTGAATTAGATGAAGGTACGGAAAGAGAGGGATTCGAACCCTCGGTAAACAAAAGCCTACATAGCAGTTCCAATGCTACGCCTTCAACCACTCGGCCATCTCTCCTACATAATGATTATGACCCAAAAACCGAGTGAATAGCGAGCCGGTACTAGTAGATTATTGGATAGGAACGACCGATTAATTCTAATTATATCTATTAAAAATAGATAAATTTTCATCAAAGTCAAAGAAAGATCTTTCTTTTGAGGTTAGGCGGATAAATATAAAATATGAAAACTGTTAGAAACATTCTATTCATGTTTGCAAAACCAGCCTTCGCCTCTTTTTATGTTATTTTATACCGGTACCGAAGGCAATCACTAAATTATAACGAATCAGCTGATTGGTGGGTCTATTTTTGCACTTAGGTTAATGGATCTCTTTAGATCACGATTCTATTTAGACTATAATTCCATATCTTATATATTAAAAATTCTCAAATTCCTTTACAGTACAGTATTCAAAAAAATATATAGTTGATTGTATAGTGTATACCTCCTATGCATACAAAATAAAACGAGCGGGTTTT